CTGGAAAGTTGCTCCTGCGTTTTTCAGGCCAAAAGGCATAGCTCTGAAGCAGAAGACTCCTTCCTCAGTGACGAACGCTGTCCTGTTTCTGTCAGGCTCATATAGGCTGATTTGATGATATCCTGAAAATGCATCCATGAAGCTGAGCAGAGCTTGTCCGCTTGTAGCGTCCACTAGCTGGTCGATTCGAGGCAGGGGGAACAAGCAACGGGTGAGCGAGCTAGCGCGAAAGCCTATAGCGTTAGTAACGCGCTATAGTTTTCTTTGATTATCAAACAACAGCCTCAAATTTCTACTCTCAAGAAGTTGACTTACTGATAGTAAGTTATGCTTCAAATCATTGACATATAAAACACCAGTCAATGTCACATTAGGGGATATCTTGACATTTCCCACTTCATTAACAGTTTGAACACTTCCATCAAGTAAACCTACTCTAATTTCTTTCCTTAGAGTTCTAACATTGCTCATAATTTCTTTGTTCCCTGTAAAGTGATCACTAGCACCTTCATCTATAAGCCATGCACTCAAAGCACACAACTTTGCATCACTCATCTCTTTTGTGACTGTAACATTACCTGCAAAATTGCTCTGGCTAGTCACTGTTCCATTCTGCTTCTCTCCCATATCATTTCCTGCACCAAATGAAATTGTTATCTGGTTTCACTCCACTGCTTTCACCTTGTTGATTTCCAAAGTCTAGAGGGTTGTCTCCTGCATAGAGATTTCCTTCCCTTTTCACATTTGCAGCCTGTCTCTGGTTTGGTTTTCCCTTAGGGTTTTTGAACCAATCTGGATATCCCACTAGCTTGAAGCATTCTTCCTTGAGATGTCCTCTCATCCCACAGTGGTCACACCTTTTGGCTTCCCTTTCCATCCTCATTTTTTTGTAATCTTTCTTCTGGAAGTTCTGAAGTGGTCCAAGGCTTTGACCTTGTCTGTTCACAGCCAAAGCACTCACTTCTTCTCCAAGATTCATCTCTCCAGTGATCTGTTTTTGCCTTTCAACTTGAAGAACCAAGTTGTAGGCTTTATTGACGCAAGGGCTCCATCCCTAGGAAATTAGTCTTCATCTGGTCATAACCTGAGTTCAGTCCCATGAGAAACTTGAGAAGTTTGTTGTTCTGTTCCATTTCTAACACTTTCTTCACAACATTGCAGGTGCATTTGGCCATTGCACCACAGCTGCATTCTGGTATCTCTTCCAATTATTCAATCTGATCCCACAGATCCTTCAGTTTGCAGTAATATTCTCCAACTGACAGGTTGTTTTGCTGCATCTCCCATAGCTCCTTTTTGAGTTGAAATAGCTGAGGAGCATTAGTTTGCCCATATCTCGCCGATGTGAGATCCATGGCTGAATGCTTGCTTAAAGCACCCAACTCATCATTGGGGAACTCGTAGGTTCGATTCCTCTCTCGTCACTAGATCCTGGTCAAAATTCTTCCTGAGAAACAATGGGGGCGGTTCGTTCCTCTTCCGACCATATAAGAATTCGACCTATTTCCAGAAGTCTCTGTTTTCAAAGGGTGTTGCCGCTAAGCCAGAGGCTGGGCTAGGGGGTTTCTAGTCCGATCATCCAAAGAAACCTGAGACACTAAGCGATCCCACCGCCGCCAGTGAACTAAAACGACACTGGGGCTGATCCCTTTCCTGTTGATGCAAGTAACTGAACTGCCTTAAGATACGAATGATAGCCCGCAACCTTTCCTGGCCTTGCGCCCTTAGGAAAGTCATCAGTCCTCTTTCATAACCTATGATGATTCATTTCCTCTTTGATTAACCGCTTTTTTGGACAAAATTCCATTCCCCTTAATAAAGAATTCAATAGCATTTGACTAACTCGGGTTTAGTAAAGCAGTACTGATCCCCGGGGATTCCTTCCATTCCTTCCAAGGAAATGGGAATGGATATAATGGCACGGGCTCTTTCTGGATTGGTGCACTCACCCCCTTTATTGACTAGTGGGATATTGAAGCAGAGAACCCTCTCGCCGGCCGATCTTCGTCTCCTCCTTTTGTCCAATGATTCCTTCTAACAGTCGTGAACAAGCCCTGCTAACAGCTCTTTGAAAGATTCTATTCCTATTTCCTGCTCGATAAGGGTCAGAACTCGATCCGGGAATTTCATTAGACCTCGCGCTCTTACTCTTGGAGGAAGATCTGCTTGAGAGCATCGAATCGTTGCTGCTTTTGCTATTGGTCTACAAATCGCTGCAACCAATGTCCCGAAAGTAGCCTCCGTCCTCTTTTGAGTAGAATGATGGGCTCTTAGGAATAGAAGTGGGCATGAATGGAGCTTCTAGGACTGTGTTGACTGAAGCTCTCTTTGTCCATCTAATCTTGATTTGCTGTAAACAGACGATAGTGTCAATTGGCTTATTCGATGCTCACTGTTAGGAGTTAACCCGATCGAGATCAGATGATGCAAGGATCGGATTTGAGACACTTTCTGGGAATTCGCCTCTTTCGGGATCTTCTATGACTCTATTAGCTTCTTT